CGTGTTTGGCCTATTTGTTTTCCTAGCTTCACCAAAAGAAAAACTGTTAGGCAGTTTCAGTTTGGCAAGTCCCCAAATTCAATTGAAACTTTTTTTCGAAGAATGTTGCAAGGGAGTCGAGGCTGCCTCCACCTTCACCTAACATCCCTGTAGCCTCGTAACTATACTTAGTATACCAGCACCCCCCCCCCTGCCAGTGCTAATTCCCCTTTTGCTAGGCTTTCGGTCTTTCTCACTCACAATTTTTCAGAGATGGGATTGCTAGTAACAACTGGTGATAGAAACGGCTTGACCTCCCCGAGCTCTCGTGGTACAATTTCCTCCCTGCGGAACCCAGACTTCTGATTCGGTTCGCGGAGGAGGGGTAGTGGAATGCAGTGGGGCTTGACCAGTGGCTCGTGACGGAACAGGCTGACTCAGCCGCAATCAACTAAACAAATAACCTATTAATCTTAACTTATTTTTCCTTTTTCTTGTATGTATCCCTATACTTGGTTCTATTTTTCACTGCCACTTCAGCGTCGTCGTCGCTGGCAAACTCCAGGTAGTGATCGGATCCTACCTACTCCATATTTTGGCTCACCTACTTATCTTATTGGGGTAGTTCGTTAGCGTTAGGTTGGCGGATCCTCTTCAGGTAGCCTCGTCGAAACGAAATAAAGAACGAGAGTGAGATATCGAAACTGTCTTCATTTCAAAATGAATTCCTTATCAAAAACGATTAATGATGTGGATAAGCTGATACCGACTCGTCAATCTCCTCCATACTCAATCCGCATCATATTACTTGCACGAAAACGAGGAATTTGTTAAGTTAACAAATCTACCTATCGATTTGATAGATTTTTCATCTTTCTATCTGGGTTGCCTATTAGTAATAGCGGGATCCGGGAAATGAGTGGGGCGCAAAACCGAAGCCTTAAAAATAAATTGAAAGGGATTTAATTCTTTTTTTTTTTTCTTTTGTATTTGTACAATTGGGAGGATTTGGACTTCTTTTCCCATCTCAGGAGTAATTGAATGACGAGGAGCCGTATGAGGTGAGAATCTCACGTACGGTTCTGTATAGTGACATTGGAGCTGTCGACTATTCCACGACTACACCAAAAAAACCCAACTCTGCCCTACGTAAAGTCGCGAGAGTTCGATTAACCTCCAAGTTTGAGGTAACGGCTTACATACCAGGTATTGGCCATAATTTGCAGGAACATTCGGTGGTCCCCGTGAGAGGCGGAAGGGTCAAAGACTTACCCGGTGTTAGGTATCACATTGTTAGAGGAACCTTAGATGCTGTAGGGGTGAGGGATCGTAAAAAGGGGCGTTCTAGTGCGTTGCAGAACATTGTCACGACTTGTGTCATTGCAATGACTCCGTATCAGTTGTTCTGATATGTTAAATGTGTAGCCGACCCAGCATTGCCAGGGGACTGAAGCCTGCTACTACATAGATTGATGGAGATTAATTATTATCTATCTATTTGTATGAAACAACTTGGTGTCTAAGGTGTTCTATTTCAGTAAGTTGAGTTTTACCCGGACTCCCACCTAGAAAATCTTAGGACGTCTTTTCCTCTTGGAATAGGTTTAGATTACGACTACGGAGATTCGGTGAAGGCTTTATGCACATCTACTTATTGGATTGATAAACCTACGGACATTCCTAGTAAGATAACTGAATTGCAAGATTTTTTTCTTTTATATCTAAACCTCGACTTCTTCTATCCGTGGAATAGGAGAAAGGAGAAAACGGATACTCAATGTGCGGTGAGTAAATATGATTTGCATCTTAAAAAAGAAATGGTTCAAAATCATTTGAATACTTTATATTCAATCATGTGGAAAGCTGTATTCGATGAAAGTCGCACGTGCAGTTTGGAGGGAGATCCTCGACTAACCGGTGGATCCACCCTACAATATGGAGTGAAGAAGCCAAAATAGTAGCTTAAGATACCATTGAAATATAAAGAATTGATTGAAATCTGACATATTTATATTTGTAAACTTGTGTTACATCGGAGCAGTGTAGTGAACAGAAAGAAAAATATCGAATCAGATCCAATTTATCGTAATCGATTAGTAAATATGCTAGTTGATCGTATCCTGAAAAATGGCAAGAAATCACTGGCTTATCAGATTTTTTATCAGGCTATGAAGCGGATTAGGTAAAAGACAAATAGGAACCCACTGTCTGTTCTGCGACAGGCGGTGCGCGGGGTAACTCCCGATGTAGTGACAGAAACCAAACGTGTAGGTGGATCAACTTATCGAGTTCCCGTTGAAGTAGTACCGGCAGAGGGAAAAGCTTCGGCTATCCGGTGGTCATTAATCGCGTGTCGAAAACGCTCAGGTCGAAGTATGGCTTTAAGATCGAGTGATGAATCGATGGATGCCGCCAGGAATTCCGGTAGTGCCATACGGAAGAAAGAGGAGACACATAAAGTTGCAGAAGCTAACAAAGCTTTTGCTCATTTCCGTTAGTTTCGGATTCGTCCCAATCCACAACGGAAAGATTGTGGATTGGAACCGGGGCACAAACTATCGGGGAATTGAGACACACTATGAGGAAATGGTTGAGTGAGGATTGAACGACGAATAACGGGTGTCTAAGCCACAGGTGGGAGTTGGCAACTACTTCTTTAGGTCGCTAACTATTATACCCCCCCCCCCCCCAACCTAATAGGGTAGCGGGGGGGGGGGGGGAGGGGGGCCAACGCAGAGTTGCGGAGTGCCTCGCAAAAAGGCTTGACGCATGACCAGTTTTTCATAGACTGAAACTGATTGGGGCGCGCACCGCATAGAGTGAAAATTTCCTTTTTTTTTTTGAAAAAGGAAAGCCTTGTTGTAAAACAACGGGTAAAAATTGTTTGAGATATCGAGAAGAAGCCCCCATATCCTATCCTAGAATTCTGGAGACTCAATTAATTTCGGTTGACACAGATAGATTTTTGTGATATATTATCAATTAACAAGCTTACTAGCCTGGGGACTCACCAATTATTTCTCGAAAACCGAAAATTACCATGACCGCAACTTTAGAACGACGCGAAAGCGCAAGCCTATGGGGTCGCTTCTGCGACTGGATCACCAGCACCGAAAACCGTCTTTACATCGGATGGTTCGGTGTCTTAATGATTCCCACCTTACTAACCGCAACCTCTGTATTCATCATTGCTTTCGTCGCAGCTCCTCCTGTAGATATTGATGGTATTCGCGAACCCGTTTCTGGTTCTTTGCTATACGGTAACAACATTATCTCTGGTGCTATCATCCCTACTTCTGCAGCTATTGGGTTACATTTCTACCCAATCTGGGAAGCAGCTTCCGTCGATGAATGGCTTTACAATGGTGGTCCTTACGAACTTATCGTTCTTCATTTCCTACTTGGTGTAGCTTGCTACATGGGTCGCGAGTGGGAACTAAGCTTCCGTTTAGGTATGCGTCCTTGGATCGCTGTTGCGTACTCGGCTCCTGTCGCAGCTGCTGCCGCCGTCTTCCTGATCTACCCAATTGGTCAAGGAAGTTTCTCTGACGGTATGCCTCTAGGCATTTCTGGTACTTTCAACTTCATGATCGTCTTCCAGGCTGAGCACAATATCCTTATGCATCCCTTCCACATGTTGGGTGTAGCTGGCGTATTCGGCGGCTCTCTATTCAGTGCTATGCATGGTTCTTTGGTAACTTCTAGTTTGATCAGAGAAACAACTGAGAATGAGTCTGCTAATGCAGGTTATAAGTTCGGTCAAGAAGAAGAAACCTACAACATTGTAGCTGCTCACGGCTATTTTGGTCGTTTGATCTTCCAATATGCTAGCTTCAACAATTCTCGTTCTCTACACTTCTTTCTAGCTGCTTGGCCCGTAGTAGGTATCTGGTTTACCGCTTTAGGCATTAGCACTATGGCATTCAACTTGAATGGTTTTAACTTCAACCAATCCGTGGTTGACAGCCAAGGTCGTGTTATAAACACCTGGGCTGATATCATAAACCGTGCTAACCTAGGTATGGAAGTCATGCATGAACGTAACGCTCATAACTTCCCCCTAGACTTGGCTTCTGTTGAAGCTCCTTCTATAAACGGATAATATTCGTCTGGTTATGCAGCACAACTGGATACCAAATCTCCTAACTTCGGAGGAGGAGGTTTGGTGTCCAATGAGGTGAAGGTTCGTGCGGTAGAACGAATGGAAAGGATGATAACAGCTTGTCACAATTTCACGATTATCAGTTTCCAACCTTGAATTCTGAAAACTATTTGGAATATCCTTCTGCAATTTAATAGATTACAAAATTTCCCACTCCGATTTGCAGAATGCTTCTAATCTCCCACCCCAATCTTTTGGATAAAAGAAATTGATAGCGCATTCCCCATTTCAAAGATTTTCTATTGTTTTGTTATATACATACAGTTAATATGTATATGTATCAACCAAAGAACCTATCTAGCTTGCTTAACGGATAGATCTCGTTCACGTCCGGTCCGGGGGGGGGGCCAACTAAATCGACGGAGGGGGCGGACGTAGCCAAGTGGATCAAGGCAATGGATTGTGGATCCATCACGCGCGGGTTCAATCCCCGTCGTTCGCCCATCCAATTGGGTAATTCGATCCTATCGCTCCGTTTGGAACGGGGAGTAATTGTTAAGGCGGGTGGGATATGTGTGGGTATCCTCGATAATAACAATTTAGAATTCCCGATCTAATTCCAGTTTTGGATACGACTATTCACAGAAATCACTAGACTCGTTTGAACTATTTATTCCATCCCATCTTGAAATTTGCAAAATTATTGGTATAATAAATGTGGGAAATAGATAGTATCTACCGCATAGAATTAATATGAAAAAAGAAAATAAGGTGAAAGAGGTGGCAAAAGAAAGAGTAGGAATTCCAGATTTTTCATCTAAAATTTCAGAATTAGTGGAAGTCAGTCTATTAGACCACTTCTTCGAATCATTGAAAAACCAACATCTCAGAGAGTTTTTAATTAGTCCATCTTCCAATTATAAACCTTTTATCAGATTATCTGACTTATGATTTCTGAGTTCACTATTTCTACGCAATCTGCGTGATTCACTAAAAAGAGATAGTGGCATCACCCTGGAGATGCTGATGTTGCTAACAATACCAATTTCTATGCATTGCTTGAGTGACAAGAGGTCGATCAAGGGAAGTTTTGTATTAGCGGGAGTCGTTAATGGGGGTGACGGAGTGGGAAAAAAACAAGCAGAAAATTCCGGTGACTTCCCCTGCGACTGCTTCCCCCGATTCGAAAGATCTTTATCTGTTGGAAAGAGTGAAAAGAGGGGAATACCTGTTTCCCACTACTTAGGTTTGAACGAAGATATTTCTGCAGGTTCAGCGAAGGAAGAGAAGCAAGTTCGTTATGATGCGATGATTCCTCTGGTTTCCGGTAGATGGAAGGCATGCGTAGTGAGGGATTTACTCCTTGGCAGAGATACATCCAAGGATGAGACTGAAAGGATTCAAGTATTTTATAGGGATAGGTTTTTACAAAATTCAAGTAGGTTTTTCAAATTCTATAACTATCTGGTAGTTTCTAGAAGCAACCAAATTGATTTCGATTCGTTATTCTTTTGGGAAAAGCATAACAAGCGAGATCTGGGTCGGTTACAAGCAACAGAATTAAGAAACGACTCATTAAGTCCAAGTCCCGTGGTATTAAACTCCTGTGACAAGGCGTTACTTGAATCCGGAAATTCAGCAGATCACCGGGGGGATGGATCGGTATTTTATTTCGAGCGAGAAGCCTTTTCCAACTTGTCTTCATTTACGTCTTGTGAAAAGACGACGTCGTTTCGTGGCTGTATATCCGGATTAGATTGTGGCGAAAATGGGGAAGAATTTTCCATTCTACACACTTATTTCCAAATGAAAAGTGGATTAATAAATCGACTCACCGAATTTCTCTCGATAATTGAGAAATCAAATCTGATTTTTGATGGGGCAGTAGTTATTGACGTCAGTAATAGCGTCAAATCTGGGAAGGAATTTTCATTGAAAACGAAGGGTGACATGCCGCTTACTCGAATATCTGGCGAAAAACTTGGGCTAGCAAGTAGCAGACACCTCAACCCCAATGAGATTCTCCCAAACTATTTTCAAATATCTTTAGGTATACCTAGAAAAAGAAGTAATCGAAGTGAAAATACTACTTTTTTAAACTAATTGAAAGAAAAGGGTAACATACATTCAATATATTCTTTAGTTAGATTGTATGGACGAAATAGAATCATACCTCTCTACTCGACACACGTATTTCTCTTCTATGACTATTTCTGCGCATTATCCACTGAATATTTCTTCCAAATCAAATATCGGTTGGATGGCTGGACGGGGAGCGGGGAGTACACCGGTGTAACAAGAATTGCAACTGAATAAATAGTATTGAAATGGAAAGATAACGTAGAGCGTCTATTGAACGAATATATTACCTTTCAAATTGATGAGTATAGAAATGTTCAGTCAAATGTGCATAGATGGTTCGATACGACCGGGGATTCGTCTTCTTTCCCTGTCAGGGAAGTCTCAAAGTATGACTTGGAGGAATCAATTTGCCATGTATCAATAATAAGAAACGAATTACCAAGTAATATTGGTGTCAGTCTCGGTAGTAGCAATCGGCAGAACAAAAAATATTTTCATCGATTTCTCAATGTTTTTTTTCTTTACGAAATGATTGTTGCTGAAGTTACTCGCCAGAAAGCTTCGATATATACCATTGATTATTGCATCGAAAAATTGAACGATATAGATCTCGAGAAATTGAACAAGATAGATCTCACGAAGCTTGATCTTTTATCAAGTTTATTCGATGGTTACATTGACGAACAGATACTTTTCCTCAAAACAATCCTTGAGAGAAAAAAGAGTTTATTCATTGAATCCAAACTGTTAATGAGTGATAAATCGGTAGGCTCTTCGACCGAGCTGGAACCTGCAGTGAATCCTACTTCTCTCGGGTTGCCCCGCATCGAACCCATCCGAGCAGGATTTTCAAACGATGCTCTTTCCATTACGGGGAGGCAATTTCGGAATCTGTTTCTGCATGATTTAAACCGTGGGGAAGGTTCAACTAGAGATATTGGTGGGAATATTTCGAGATACATTTCCGATCAGGTTAATAAACTAAACTTCCTAGGCGACTCACCTATACGGAACTGTGCTGGAAGCAACTTTATTCCGAGAATCAAAAGGGATTTCTTTATTGGGAAATGCAACAGTAGTTATCTCAACGTCTTAGAAAACTTCTATACGGGCTCCGAAGATGAAACCATCTCATCTAATATCATCTCATCTATTCATCCCCAACTGTCGGATTCGTTGTCATCCAATTTTTCGAAACAAGCAGCAGGGGAGGTTGCTGGCCACGTACTCACGCCAATTCAATTTATTTTATCTAATCTGCATGAATCCACAACATTAGTAACTCATTCAGATGGACTTTCCAATTCTATTTCGGATCTGAAGAGGTTACTGGCGAGTTTGAATTCATCTCCTCGTGAAACGACAGAGTCATTTCTATATTTGTGCAGTAGCGATGGAGTTTATTTGGAGAAGACGTCGATAAACTCCGATTCATCGTCGGATCGGCGACCCCAACCTCGTCCCAAGAATCTGGTATTGGATCGGGTCTATCGGAAGAATTTGTCTATTAGGTATTTCTGGGAACCGGAAGAAATGGAAACATCTTATTGGTCGCTAAGATTCCCATTATGCAACGATGTAACATCGAGATCTCTAGCAGAATCGATTGGAAAGGAGGTTGCGCACGAAGATACGGACTTCGCGGATCAATCTATCCGGAAAGAGGCTATTCGTCCATCCCACTTTATCAATTTCAATGAATTATTAAAAGATTTGAACAGATATAAGATCTCCTGGATCTTTTGGAAAGGCAATATCGGTGAAAAATGGAGCTTATTTAGAGATTATATACCTTGGTTTTTTACCCCCACCTGGTGGAGATACTTCTATGATCTGATTAGAGAAACATATCCAGAAATAGTACTTAAATTAAGTTATGACTCAACTCATAATTTCCCTGAAATTTATAGAAGAATTGCTGGGGATGTAGTAGATGGCGCGAAAGCCTATTTATTCCAAAGACTGCAAAGCCTAGGATTGAGATTCGACAACGATTCTATCAATACTATAGTATCCGAGATAGGTCTTCTCATTTTCGAAGAAATTCCTGATGAAGCGGAGATTTTACATTCGGGAGGATGGTCAGTATCTCAATTTTCCAATAGGTCTATCTTCTATTATTTTATTCTTTCAGTAGTAATTGTTCTTGCATTATTCAAACACCCTTTGTCTGCCGTTTCGGGTTTCAATTCCTTTCATTCATGGAAACGTTTCAATACTATTGAATATTTAACAGACCCAACACGTGGATCCTATTTGAAAGAGGTAATGTATTCCCCTTCGACAAGCTAAATGTCAACGAGAGATCTACTAATCTATTCTTTGAATAGATTCTTGAATTATGTAAATAATATAATCTTTTTCTTCTTTGTGAAAAATGAACTCGATTCATGGATGTTTCATAAAGAAAGCTCCGATATCCTAGATAGTAAGAAAGAACTACTAACTCAACATCTAGTAACGAATAAAATTCTTTATAGGTATGTGTCGAAATTGAATTCCAATTATGATTTATTGAGCAACGAGATTTCTCGTGAACCTTATCCACAAGAAAGATCTAATGTTTTGGCATACTTACTTCAATTCTGGCAAAATGATCTATTGAGTCACAAGATCCATAAGTTGGATCCTGCGGAGAAGTGGGCTTTTTCCGCCCCCGAGAGAAATATTCTATTTTCAGTAACAACGAGACGAAGAGGCAGTCTACTAAATATGCCATGTCATGACATACCTATCTCACTCCAATCGGGATTATTACCATCTAAAGGAATTTTGCTAGTAGGACCCATAGAAACTGGCCGATCTTCCATTATTAGAGATGTAGCATTCGATTCCTACTTTCCAGTGGTGAAACTACCACTGAAAAAGCTGATATACAACCGATCCTTCTTTAATAATGTACGTGGAAATTTCATCTCGAAAGAAAGCGTACACCGATTAAATTTCGTTTTTGAAATGGCAGAAGAGATGTCTCCTTGTACACTATGGATTCAAGATATTCATGAATTGAATATTCATCGTTCGTATCATAAGCTAGAAGCTGATCCCAAATTCTTACTTTGCCAAATGTTGAAAAGTATTGGTGACAGGCGCAGCAATTCCAACATCCGCAGGAATGTTGTTATCGCTACGACTCACGTACCTGCGAGGATAGATCCAGCTCCAATAGCTCCGAACCGGTTAAACTAATTAATAAATTTTCGAAAATCCAACGGGTATCAACGTCATAAAGAATTATCAATTCTATTACGTATCAAAGGTTGCAAAATGGAGGCTAATCCGCCTCTTCCTCTTATTGAGGGTACTGGGTCTGGAACTACGGGTTATAGTAAACGAGATTTATTCCTTCTTGCCAATGAGGCGTTATTAATAGGTACTTCCAAAAGAAGTGAGATTATACGTAGCGACGCAATTGAATTAGCTTTGCATAGACAACATTCGACTGCTAGTGATATGGGCAACGGGATAGAATCCGGTTCTGAATGGGAAATCTTTTCCTACGAGATAGCGGAAGCTACTTCAAAGAATAGTTTGATAGATACTTATCTCACAAATACATATATTGGTCGTAACGCGTTGAAAATGCGATTTTATTATTTGTCTAACTGGTATGTGGAACCTTCAATAACCAAGTCAACATTTAATGAATTCACTCTATTTTCGCATATCCTAGGGGTACTAGCTGGATTAGTAGCTCGCGATTCGCTCCAAATGAATATTAGAAAGAAAGAAAATTTCATTGTTATCGACAAACTCGTAGAGAATGACTTGAACCTAGCCTGTGGTGTACTAGAAAACCTCTCGACTAATTTCTCACGTTCAGAAATTTGTAGAGACGGAAGTCGACACAGTAATAGTCTTTCCTTTTCCGTTCCTATCGATAAACCCAAGTATTGTTCAGGTGTAACCTCTACAAGTCGTTCTTCTAAATTTATGAGAAAGGGGGGATTTAGCAGTCTAACCGACTTCGAACTGCAACAGTCACCCGAACTAATAAACTCAAGTCCGACGGAAGTGTCGCGTGAGATCACTTGGTCCCATAAGGCTTGGCGTCTCCGTTTCCTGCGAAGCGGGGCTTATGAATTGATAAGGGTATTATCTGAACCCAATCATTTGTATAATTTAATTCTCCTCTACCAAAATCGGAATTATATACCCCAACAAGATTTTGAATTCAATAAGATTAAGGGTGACAAAAGTAAATGGTGTGAGAAAAGCGGATATCTATTCAGTTTTGAAAAATCTGCGACTAATGTGATAGATAAATCTATTAAAAGATTGGAAAACCGGTTGGATAATATGTTGTTACGCGAGCAATTTCTCGAATTGGGAATATCCGGCGACTCATCTAATGAATATGAAACACACTGTAATCGATTCGATGAAACGACTCGACTCTCCGGGGGGCGCTTCATCTGGGACCCCATGCTTCTGTTCCAGCCAGATCCTAACATTCCTTCCTCGCGTCGCAGCTTACTGCCGACGAAAGAACTGGCGCGGAGGCTTTACACCATTTACGGTATGAGAAGGCAGCACCTTAATAAAATGTCAAATAAAAAAATTAAAAATTTCTTTCTCTATCGTGAAGATAATCCGAAATTGAAACCTGACTCACCTATTAAGCGGCGGAATAATCTCCCTTTGGATGAGGAGGAGCGAGATTCTGAATACGTCAAAGAAACTTCCTCTATGGATATACATCTGCAATATCCGCAGACATTTAGTCCCGCTCGCTTTGATTCCTACGTGGTAGCAGAAGATTTCCCAGAGCGATTTATTCGGTTTAGGCTTCTGGTTCATAGAAACAAATGGATGAGGCGAAACCGTTGCCCATTTCAGGATTTTCTTATCTATAATATGTTGCTTGAAATTTATTAATATCTATTCAATCCGTTCCGGTTTGGTGGGGCGTCACTGGATCGAACGACGAAACCTTTTTTTCATGAAAGTTCATAGAACAAATCTTAGATACCCCTCATTCTGTATAGATCTCTGGCAATATAATTAGAAGCCAAATCAGTAAAAGGAAGATCTATATTTTTCTTTTACTGATATAAATAATTTTTTATGTAGCATCTTAGATACTTAAGTTAAGGAACTGAAGACCATTTCCCATATGAGTCTTTTAGGATTCCTTCTGCTTAGAAAGAAGATTGAGAAGGGGCAATAGCTTATTCCGTAGGGATTTTGCAAAACAGCTTTTTAACATCACGTCTGGAATAGATCCTTCATTTCAGAACATTGTGGATTTACTCCCCCCCCAGATGACTGATTGATTCGCTCATTCCAATCGTTCAATACACCGAGGGGCTCCCCAAACAAAAACGACCTCTGAATAGTGAATAGGCAGGGTACTTGCCTTGGGGGTATTCAAGGGGGGGGGTAAGAACGCACAAATCTTTCTTCCTTCAATTGTTGGAGCTGGAAATAGGCACGATAGTGAATCATTCACTGATTGGTGGGTCATGGTCCAATGCAATTTGATTTGGCGTATGTGGGAAACACAACTATCCAACTACTAGGAATTATTGACGTAGATTCGAACGAATCTCCCCGGGTAGGATTCGAACCTACGACCAATCGGTTAACAGCCGACCGCTCTACCGCTGAGCTACCGAGGAAAGTGGTAGGGGATTCAGTCTCATACACACTCAAAGACCTTCGTTTTTTGAACCGCCTCTGAATCTGTAAGACGTTAAGCTTTCTCCGACATTTCGTGAAGTAAACTTAGCGTACACTCTAACTCCCATTATAGGAGGAGGCGGCGGCGATGGCAATCCCATTTGAATGGAAGGGTCCCCAGAGTATGGGAGAGGGGGGGGGGGGCTATTGATCGAGGTCGGGATCAACCCCACAAGCCCCCCACGATCTGTATCGATCAATCCCCGATTAGTACTTTCTATTCCCCCCCCTCCAAGAAGCATAGTAGAATAGCCGCAGTATTCTCCTACCTTATAGAAGGAAGTAATATATTTGGGGAATAGAAGTAGCAAAAGGGAGAGAGATGGAGATGGGGAAGATGAGCAATAGTCGGGAGAAATGAACACGAATTGGAGCTTCGTGAAACGAAAGTAGCAGTTTACGGCAAGGGCGGAATTGGTAAATCAACGACTAGCTGCAACATATCGATAGCTTTAGCTAGACGGGGGAAACGGATACTGCAAATTGGGTGTGACCCCAAACATGATAGTACCTTCACTCTCACGGGATTCTTAATACCCACAATTATAGATACTTCACAATCGAAAGATTATCATTATGAAGATGTGTGGCCCGAAGATGTAATCCATAGAGGTTATGGTGGGGTAGATCGCGTCGAGGCCGGCGGACCCCCCGCAGGGGCGGGCTGTGGGGGATATGTCGTGGGAGAAACGGTAAAGTCATTGAAAGAATCAAACGCTTTTTATGAATACGACATTATTCTATTTGATGTTTTGGGAGACGTAGTTTGCGGGGGTTTCGCTGCTCCGCTGAATTATGCGGATTACTGTATCATTATAACGGATAATGGATTCGATGCTCTTTTTGCAGCAAATTGCATTGCCGCATCGGTCAGGGAAAAGTCGCATACCCACCCGTTGAGGCTAGCCGGTTTAGTAGGAAACCGAACATCTGAAAGAGACTTAATTAATAAATATGTAGAAGCTTGTCCCATGCCCGTACTAGAGGTATTACCTCTAGTCGAGGATATCCGTGTTTCGAGAGTAAAGGGAAAAACTTTATTTGAAATGGCTGAATGCCAACCAAATCTGAGTTTTGTTTGTGATTTTTATCCAAATATAGCGGATTAAACTCTATCTAAGCCGGAGGGAATCGTACCACGAGAAATTCCAGATAGGGAATTATTTAGCTTACTTTCCGATTTTTATTTAAATCCCAATTCGGGAAAGAAAAGAAAAACTCGAAATGATCAGCAAGATACTCTGCATGATCAGCAAGATACTCTTCTTGACTTTACGATTATTTGATACCGAAGAGGCTGCGTCTTCGCGTATGCGTATATAAATCTACACCTCCCCAAGGAAACACTTTCATGAAGACTCTTGAGATTCCTACTTTCGAGTGCGAAACTGGTAATTATCACACATTCTGTCCCATTAGTTGTGTAGCTTGGCTATACCAAAAGATTGAAGATAGCTTCTTCCTAGTAGTAGGTACGAAAACTCGTGGTTACTTCCTGCAGAATGCTCTCGGAGTCATGATTTTTGCGGAACCTCGTTACGCGATGGCGGAATCAGAAGAGGGAGATATTTCAGCTCAGTTGAATGATCAAAAAGAATTAGAAAGAATTTGCTTACGAGTAAAAGACGATAGGAACCCTAGTGTTATTATTTGGATTGGCACCCGTACCACAGAGATAATAAAAATGGATTTGGAGGGCATAGCACCCAAATTGGAAAAGCAGCTTGGAATACCAATTGTGGTCGCACGGGCAAATGGGTTGGACCATGCTTTCACGCAGGGGGAAGATACTGCATTGGCTGCTACGACACACCGATGTCCGGAGTATAATCATCGTACCACGAACCAACAGAAAGGGGACGTAGTTAAGCATATTGTAGTTGACGTCGTCTCAGACGATAAATCTCTTGACGAAGGGGGTAAATCAAATAGATGTAATTTAGTACTTTTTGGATCTCTGCCCTCGAGTGTAGCTTCTCAATCGAATTTGGAATCAAGGCGTCAGTCTGTTTCTGTGTCGGGTTGGCTGCCCTCGCAGAGATACACCGAACTCCCCGCTTTGGGCGAAGGCGTCTACGTCTGTGGGGTAAACCCTTTCTTGAGCCGAACGGCAACAACATTGATGCGTCGGAGAAAATGCCAGTTGGTCGGGGCGCCTTTTCCTATCGGTCCTGATGGAACACGCGCTTGGATCGAAAAAATCTGTTTAGTATTTGATGTAAAACCAGATGGTCTGGAAGAAAGGGAGAATCAGATATGGAAAAATCTTAGTGATTACCTTGATATAATAACTGGTAAATCCGTTTTTTCTATGGGAGATAATCTATTGGAAATTTCTCTAGCAAGATTTTTAATTCGATGTGGAATGGTTGTTTACGAAGTAGGTATCCCCTATATGGATAGGCGGTATCAAGCTGCCGAGCTATTGCTTTTGCAACATACTTGTGAGAAGATGAAGAAGCCCATGCCTCGGATTGTTGAAAAACCTGACAATTATAGCCAGGTACAGCGTATGCATGAGCTACAACCTGACTTGGCAATTACCGGAATGGCCCACGCCAATCCTTTGGAGGCTAGAGATATAGATACTAAATGGTCGGTCGAATTCACATTTGCGCAAATTCATGGATCTGTTAACGCGAGAGACGCTCTCGAGCTAGTTACTCGCCCATTGCGACGTAAAAGTGACTCCGTATTAGGATTAGACTGCCGCAGCTTATCGAGACAGACAGTAGATGTTTAATTAAACCGTAAAGTAAACTGTTATCGAACAAATAATTTGGTAGTTAATCATTATGAAAAGTTATAACTATAGTAATCTATATAAAGTTCTTAATCAAAAACTTGTTTGTTTTATTAGTTTATTTTTCGTTTTATGGTTAAGAAAATAAACCCCAACCCTTTCGTCGAAGTTTCCGGTCCAAACCTGTAATTGATTTTCCAAAATCATTTGTCTTTTTCCACTTTCGTTTGTATGATGTAAATGGTATTAATATGGACGTCGAAAGAGTGAATAGTTAGATGAGGGATATTGCCTAACCCTAAGGGGTTTAAATGAAGAGGGAAAAGTGCAAAAAGATGGAAACAGGTGGGGCAACAAATCCGTACATCAAAAATACTACAACGAATATATCGAATGTTTTGTCACTAATTGGTCTGAAATCGATGAGTCCTTATATACTATTTGGCTTATACCATGGTTTACTCTCAACACTACCTGTTGGACCTTCCCAAATCTTATGTATCAGATCCTTTCTTTTGGGGGGAAATATAAGTGGTCTCACCTCTTTGAGTGGTTTGATGCTGGCGCAGTTAGTAGCTGCAATATCAATATATTGTTCACCAATCTATATATTGTTATCGAGACCCCATCTATTAACCATCGTGATAATACCTTACATGGTTGTATTTTGTCTGACAATTAATGACTTACCCAATTATCAGATTTTGCGTCCGGTGACCTCGCCGCGCGATTCACGAGTAATAAGTTTATTCTTCAACAGTTTCTTGCTTCAAATTTTCAATCCCATTCTACTACCAAACCCTGTTTTGACAAGACTAACCCACCTGCTTCTCTTTCGTTATAGCAATAATTTAATATTTGTAATAACTAGCTTTTTCGGTTGGTTAGCTGGTCACATAGTGTTCAGCTACTTGTCCAAACTACTTTTGATTCGCGTGAAAAAAGATTCGCCAATAATATATTTATTGGTAAAACGTGCTATCTATACAACTTTTAGTATTGTCTCTGTTACAAACGCATTGATTTATCTGGGTAGAGCTCCGGTATCTCTTTGGACCATGAAGTTCATGAATGAATCCCATGATAAAGAAATGTCTTTTTGGGAAATTGCTGAATACCCAGATTTTTTGTGGTGGTTTTTCAAGCCGTGGCCTACCTCTTTTTCTGATCCCTTAAGAGGAAATCGAGGGAATCGATTTATCAAAAATAGCCGATCTGATATCAATAGCAGCTTTTACAAGGGAAAAACATCTACATATTTTTTCAAGAAGTGTTTAACTGACGGGAGGCAGAGGTTATGCATTGCAGCGTTGCCCAGTGTGTCAATTTTTGAGAGATAATTGGAGAAATCTCTAATGGGGTCCCATAAGTTTGCGGGGACCTATTCCTCATATCGAGGCTGGATTTTACAAAAGTTGGTAAAAAACAAGATATTACAAAAAGAATTAGTAGATCGAATCGAATTATTGGATAGAGGGTCTCTCTTTTCGAAAGCGATGGGAAGAAAAAGTCGACTGGTAAATGGGAGTGGAAGAAGAGTACCCCACGTTTATGACCCCTTCACGAGTAATTTACGTGTGCGGATTCCGGTCCCACAGACATTTTTAACGGGAGATGAATTGGATTTGACCAGATGGAATTGGACTGAGTTAGAGACGAGGAAGAAAATTAGGAGGGGGGGAGATGCCACTATAACTAAGAAGAATTCCATTGAGGATTGGATTTCTTCGAATAATCGGAGATTGAGACGAAGAAGCAGGAATCCTTTACCGTGGGATACTTCGCCAGCAAAAGCTCGACGTATGTTTCAATTTATGTTCAAAAATCGAGTTTCGTATGATTATGACATACAAAAAATTATCAAGAAGATAAAATCTCCGTCCGGGCTCGTTGTCACTTGGGAAGAAATAATGAACTTGGACCCCGAGGATCGAACATTACTTTTGACTTATATGAAGCAAGAGGATAATTGTTACAAATTTGACCGAATTTTTTTATCAAATACATCTTTGATAAGTGGTCGGAGATGCCCCCCAAATCCAAGGAAAGGGGCGCGCACACTCCACAAAATTGAGGATCTGAGTGCAAATCTGGCTCGGAATAACGAACTATATTTCGATACCGAGTTTGATTTTCCGGGAGCAGACGGCGATATCCGTCACAGAAAATTACGAAACGTTGGCTTCACCTTCGCAAAGGGGAAACCTAGATCAACGAAATTAGTAAAACGCTATGCAAGAATATCTGACTTCCGTCGAAAATTCCTGAAGGGGTCCATGCGGGCTAGGAGACGAAAGACATTGCTCTGGAAGACACTTCAAGAGAAAGTGCGTTCGGCTTTTTTCCTTAGGTTAATGGAAATACCAATTTTAGTTCAGTTACCCGTTGAGCGGTTAACGGGCTCGAAGACCGAAAAATCGTTTACCGGCTCGAAAGAGGTCATGGATTACCCATTTGGGCAGCAACTAACTACTTCCTCATCGACGAAGAAAAATTTGAGTCAGTCGAAGCTTGCTCGTTCAGCTGTAGCGGCTAGATCAGACGTAGGTCCCATTCATAATGGAAGAGGCTACATGCTGGTTTTTCAATCGAGATTTCGAAAATTTATAAAGCTACCTATACTTATAGTTTCTAAAACTGCTGGCCGTATATTGCTTCGACAAAACTCTGAATGGAATAGAGACTGGACGAAATGGAAAAAAGAAATTCACATTAATTGCACGTTTGATGGTGAGGAGTTCTCGCAGGATCAACTTCCCCCCCGCTGGTTGAGAGAAGGTATACAAATAAAGATTGTATATCCGTTTCGGCTGAAGCCCTGGCACTCCGGTGGAAAGAAAAAACGACTAACTCCTCGGAATAAATATATGAAATATAATTTTATTGAGGGTCGGGAGTCAAAAAACAAAGGGAGGTTGAAACGAAAGAGGCCTAGATTTACTTATTTAACTGCTTTAGGGTATCAGACAGATATACCTTTTGGAAGTATCCAAAAACAACCTTCATTCTGGAGGCCGGTAAGAAAGGAACTGATTCGAACTTGCGGAGAAGGATTTTCACTAGGAACCAAGCAAGCCTACCGTTTTCTCGACTCCAAATTCAATTTGGGAAAATTGTTCAAACCAAGTCTAATTTTATTAAAAGGGTTTAACCTATTTTTTAAGGTCGGAGGGGTCTCAGCTGACTCCGTCTCAACTTGTAATACTCGGACAGGGCCTGTACTTGGTGACGATGTAAATAAAATAGTAGAATTCAATTCAAAATTTGATAAAAAAATTGGGGGATCCATTGATGTCGGCGAGGAAGTGCAGCTAGCTAGTAGTAGTCATAAGCAATTAGTTACTCAAAAATTAACTGGTGAAAAATTCGTGGCGAATAATTACGTAACCGAATTACCAAACCCGTTAGACGGAGGGGTTGACTTAGATCAACGGGACACCGAAATAGCTCAAGTTGATGAATTAACTTTAGATTACGGGTTGAAAGATATAGACCTCGCCAATTTTGTAAAATTTCATAATGAAAAATTATCAGGTTTTAAGGAAATGAGCTTGAAGTTATATATAATCATTGCAGAAACAATTGATAAATCCATCTTGGTGGCATCAATATCATATCTAAAAATTAACAGAGATTTCTTTTATTACTTCAACGAACTTGTCGTGCTGCGCACGCAACTAATAGAGGTAACCAATACCACTATTCAGGAAACAGGTTTAGTTTTCTCTAGACCGAGAGATAGATTGTCACGGTTTGGCATAACTCAATGGTTATCTCAAGCTTATATCTATAGCAGTATCTGGGATCTCGGCGTGAAGAAAAACTTAAATCTGAATTTATTGACGACTGGTGGTGGGAGCAATCGCGATGAAGAAATTGGAAACGACGACGAGGGTCGAGATGGTAAACTAACCCCTAACCAGCCTGAGCAATCTTTGAATTATTCGGGCGATTCCTCCGGACTTTCCATTGGGTACGACTCAGTTATGTCAAACCGAAGTGAAATAAGTAATTGCACAGATATATCATTTGATGAAGCAACTAGTGAAATTGCAAAGAAATTTTTAGATGAACCGGTTTTGAGGTGCATACAAGAATGGGGATTTCTGAAGAAGTTACGTCATCTAGACGTAAGTAGTTGGAATAAATGGTTGGGTTGTTTTTCCAAATACAACTTGCCGCTGACACTCTGGCGCGACGTAGCACCCCACAGGTGGAGAATTGGCTCTGATTGCTTGGACGAACTTAGTTATACCGAAAAAGAAGTTGCAAATGAACGGGAATTTCACGTCTTTCGAGGTGAGTTACCCAATTATTCTATATATGCCAGACATCCCTTACTTAGGGATCGAATTAGAAATCTCAGTAGGCTCCGCAAACGTAGATATCTATTACAAGGTCTCATTGATTTTGTACGAAATGGAGATATACAGAAATTTTCCATCGTACAAGATGCGGCTGCACAAAGGTTTTGCTACGAAAATCGCATCTCGAGAGTTACTGAAGTAAGGGGGAGGGGGACGAATAGATTAGTTGACTTCCGCACTTCCGACTCAGATATCAAATTCAACTCCAAGTTTGATTTGATGCCGTGGCTAGTTACAGATTTTGCAGGAGCAAAAGACCTTTTTAAGAAGCAAATAAAGAGGTCAAGAAATCCTATTTTGAGGGATAATACTACATACGGCATAATACTAGACATAACTCGTAGATTCCAAAAAGTATCTGATGAACTGTACGAAGTAATGCTAGATGAAAGAGAAGATGCAGATTATCTGTTTCGGTGGAAATGGAAGTCTGAAGCAAAACTAGAAAATTTGAGAAGCCTAACAGCTCTCGCAAGAATGTTAGGAGATGACCGGGATCTAGTCACGCTTTGTGCGAATACCGAGGTAGATTCGGAGCTATTAGACCTATATTTCAACGCAGCAACGAAACTTGGTCTTTTCCATGACTTGTCTATTCTCTCAGCTCATCGTTTACCGATATTATTTGACGACCAAAATTTGGTATACAAAATAATTAATCCCTTGCTGAAATTCAAGTCTAGGTTGAGAAGCAGAGTCAAGAAACGACTATACGGAAAAATATGTAGTGACAATTATATCTCAAAATTGTCACTTGTAGCTACAGAAGTAAACAAAAAACGGTCTCACATTTATAACATTGGAGATCTCCTGCTTCCGCGACGTCGACGGGAATTCCGGTTCCTTCGATCTCTGCTAGTCTCGAGGTCTCCAAAGCCGGTGGCACACTACTTCGACTCCAAATTTGACCCCATATCGAAAATTGAACGGACTTTCAGTAGCGAAGAGTCGGAGCCTTCGGAGCTAAGCGAAGTTCAAAAAATTAAACGATTTTTGTGGCCCAGCCACCGTCTAGAGGAATTAGCCTGCACCGGTAGATTCTGCTTCAACATTACTACCGGGAGCCAATTCGCAATACTTAAAATAAGCATGTATCCTATTACTCGGAATTGACAGGGGCGAAGGAATATGAGGCGCAAAAAAGAGATTTCGACATATGTGTAGCTAATTGGAATTACCCCGGTTTCGGTAATTCCAATTAATTACGCAATATAGATATCTATATATTGTGAATCGTGGAAGAAGCTGTGACTGGTCGTGGATGAGACATAGATACCCACACCTACTTGATGCTTGATGCGGCACTGCGTCACACCTAAAAAAATGGGACTTTGTTTTCATCCAAGGCACTATTGCTGCAAGTGCTCATTAAACAGCTTATAATCGATTTGAGATGGAGTGAGCAATCGTAATTATTATCATTACTACTACGGATAAATATAAATCTATTGACGCGCAGCTAGTCGGTGGGAAAAAAGATACTGGGTTTACGGCTTCTCAAATTTACTACTTGACTCACCAGATTTTGAAGCTTACTTCCCACCTGGAATCACACTCCGAAGACTACTCATCCCAAAGAGGTTTGCGAAAATTACTCAGTAAACGTAGGCGTCTTCTAATTTATTTATCCGATGAGAATACAGCTCTATACATCAGAGTTGTAAAAAATTTGGGTATTCGGGGTTTAAAGGGGCGTTAATCTTTGAACAGAGGTTTGATACTTCAAGGTGTCGTGGTTAGCACAGCTTCTTCCGGCGAAGCTAGATCCTTTGATATTTAATGGAAAGGAAGTAATTTACGGGTATGCATCTTAAAGAATTAGATCCGGTTACAGTAAGCATGGGCCCTCATCATCCATCTATGCATGGTGTTCTTCGGCTTGTTGTTACCTTAGATGGCGAAAATGTTGTTGATTGCGAACCAATCTTGGGATATCTGCATCGGGGAATGGAGAAAATTGCTGAGAACAGGACGATTTTGCAGTACCTTCCGTACGTAACGAGATGGGATTATCTAGCCACTACGTTTACCGAAGCAGTAACGGTCAATGCGCCAGAGAAATTGGCAAATATTCAAATACCCGAAAGAGCTAGCTATATACGTGTTGTCATGCTCGAATTAAGCCGAATAGCTTCGCATTTGCTATGGCTTGGGCCGTTCTTGGCAGATATTGGTGCACAAACTCCATTTTTTTACATATTTCGAGAAAGAGAAATGATTTATGACTTGTTCGAGGCTGTTACCGGTATGCGAATGATGCATAACTACTTCCGCATCGGGGGAGTTGCTGCGGATCTGCCTTATGGATGGGTAGACAAGTGTTTAGACTTCTGCCATTATTGCCTCCCGAAAATTCATGAATATGAGCGGCTAATTACGAGGAATCCTATTTTTTTGAAGCGGGTAACAGGGGTAGGTTTCATAAGCAGACAAGACGCTATCAGTTGGGGTTTATCTGGACCTGTATTACGGGCCTCGGGAGTTCAGTGGGATCTTCGCAAAGTTGACCACTACGAATGTTATGACAATCTGGATTGGCAGATTAAGTGGCAAGAAGAGGGAGACTCTTTAGCTCGTTATTTGGTGCGAGTTGATGAAATGAAGGAATCAATAAATATCATTCAACAGGCGCTGAAACTCCTTCCAGGAGGTCCATATGAAAATTTGGAGGGTCGACGTCTTGTCCAGCAAGAAAAAGAAGTAGACTGGGGTGGCTTCAATTATCAGTTCGTTGGCAAGAAATCTTCTCCTACTTTTAAGCTGCCTAAACAAGAGCATTACGTAAGAGTGGAAGCTCCCAAGGGGGAATTAGGAATCTCTTTGGTTGGAGATGACAGTGTTTTTCCTTGGAGATGGAAGATTCGTCCACCTGGTTTTATAAATTTGCAGATTCTTCCTCAATTGATAAAAGGAATGAAGCTCGCAGATATTATGACAATATTGGGTAGTGTAGATATCATCATGGGAGAGGTTGATCGCTAAAATGGCAACTGATATCGAAATTTACAGGAAACAATTAGTTCAATTATTTAATGAATTAGGGTTTGCAACAACTTTCTTTGAACCAATTTGGATTCTAGTGTCTACCCTTGTTTTAGTTACGGGAGTCACGACGGGAGTACCAGTAATCGCGTGGCTCGAGCGAAAGGTGTCTGCGGGAGTACAGCAACGTACTGGACCGGAATATGCTGGTCCGTTGGGAATTACTCAATCTTTGGCAGATGGAATCAAACTTCTATTAAAGGAAGACATCATTCCATCCAAAGGTGATGCTTGGTTATTTGCCACTGGACCAGTCGTTGTAGTCACACCAGTCTTAATAAGTTACTTGGTAATACCCTTTGACCGAAATATCGTTTTATCCGATCTGGGTATAGGTGCTTTCTCCTGGGTCGCCGTCTCAAGCATCGTACCTCTGGGTCTTCTTATTGCGGGGTACGCCTCAAATAACAAATACTCCTTCTCGGGTGGTCTTAGGGCCGCCGCCCAATCTATTAGTTACGAAATACCCCTGGCCTTGTGTATATCATCTGCATCCCTACGTGCGATTCGCTAAGCATTAGTAATAAACGAAAACTTCTAGTTATTAGTAAGTAGTATAAAAATATTGTTAAGTAATAGACCAAATAGTTATTTGGGTGAGATCAAACGGCGTTTTCGCAGTTATGGGTTCAAACCCCATATCCCATGTACGGGTGTAGAGGCATATCCGGACGGTGATTTGAACGCCGCCTTACCCCAGGTCCAGGCACCACCCAGGCTTGACGCGGGAACAACAGGTAGTCGTTTTCCCATTTTACCCAGGATTAGATGAGAGTGAACAGTGAGAAACACCAATATGCGCAAGAGATTTGTGAGGCAGGGGGGGGGGTTGTAGTAATAGGCATGGACAACCAGAGCACCGAGGTATCTAAAGAGTTGAAAGTTGAAAATTTTTACTCGCTTTTCCTAGTGTCTCCCCACATGAGATAGACTCAGTCTTGGTAGGGACGGCTGAGTAGTGCATCTAAAAAATTTCAGTCTCGAGTATAGTCCTGTTCACTGCGACGATAACCGCTTGGAACGAAGTAACCTCCGTGACAGTTTCGCCGATTGAAAAATCAAGTATGAATTTTCTTCCTTTAGTTTCAGCCCGTAGCTTGGTGCAACAAGGACATTGCCAAACTAGTTGGTCTGGTTTTTATTTTTATCTCTAAATTAAACTAGAAGTAATTTTATTTTTTTTTTTTTCTATTTCGAGATGACAAATATATATGTTGAACTTGATAAATTTTGAAACAGGTTGCAATTTAGAAGGGGGAAGAAGAAATAGATGAGGTTGAGATAGATTCGGAAGCAACTACTTTATTGTGGCAAACGGAATCTCATTAATTTGAGTTGGTGATTTTGATTTTAGCTACAGATGACGACTGTGCGTCATTAATCCCTTTCCATTAAATTGATGAGGAGCCGTATGAAACTCCAATTTCATGTACGGTTTTGAACTAGAGGTGGAGGTCGCCGCCGACTAATTTTATCTGGTAGCTTGAGTACGGTTGATATAGTGGAAACACAATCCAAATATGGTTTCTGTGGATGGAATCTGTGGCGTCAGCCCATAGGGTTCATAGCTTTTTTTATTTCGTCATTAGCAGAATGTGAAAGGCTGCCGTTTGATCTGCCGGAAGCGGAAGAAGAACTAGTCGCAGGTTACCAAACCGAATATTCGGGAATAAAATTTGGTCTATCTTATGTTGGTTCTCACTCAAATCTATTGGCTTCCTCGCCATTTGTAACAATTTCATATTTGGGTGGATGGGATTCCTCAATTCCTTTCTTTGAAAATCTCGGACGAGATTTTACATTTTCAGATTCTGGCAGTGGGTCCTTCGACGTGTTGGGGCCAGGGGTGGGCATCATCACTACATTATCAAAATCTTACTTATTTCTATTTATTTCTATTTTAACAAGATGGACTTTGCCTAGAGTAAGAATAGATCAATTACTAGATCTAGGATGGAAATTTCTTTTGCCTATTGCTTCGGGAAATTTGTTGCTGACAGCCTCGTTTCAACTTTTGCTAATAAGCTAACCCCTTCTACTTCAGTTTCAGTTCAAGTCAAATCTGTTTAATCTACTAAAAAAGAAGAGAAACAAATATTTCGTCTGTTTCTTTTACTGTACATATAAATTTATATGTACTAAAAATAAGTATCAAGTTGGGTTCATCTATTCTATGTTTTCCAGACTCATTGAATTTCGAAGTTACGGGCAACAAGCCGTAGAAGCCGCAAAATACATAGGTCAAGGCTCCGCGGTTACTCTAGATCATTCAAATCGTTCACCCATAACTGTCCAATATCCGTATGAAAAAATTTTACCATCCGAACGATTTCGCGGACGCATCCATTTTGAATTTGACAAATGTATCGCCTGCGAAGTATGTGTCCGAGTATGTCCGATCAATTTGCCGGTCGTAGATTGGATCTTGATGAGGGACATCAAGAAGAAACGATTGAAAAGCTATAGCATTGATTTTGGAGTTTGCATCTTTCGCGGAAACTGTGTCGAATACTGCCCAACCAATTGCTTGTCAATGACTGAAGAGTATGAACTTTCCAGCTATGATCGTCACGAACTAAATTACGATCAAACGGCTTTGGGGCGTTTACCTCTTTCTACATCTCAAGATATTTCAATTCAAGTGGTTTCGACTTCATTAAATTACTTATCCAAAAGGTTTGGGGGTGAAAAACTTAACACCTAATAAGATAAGTCACCTGTAAATTAATTGGATAAAAGGTGAATTGATTGGTTTGGTTATTCATAACTAAAAGGAAAAAGAGATAGTATGAAGTAGAGGTGGAAATCTCGTAAAATATTTAAGTAGTTGTGTTCAATGAATCTATCTGATTTAATTCATGAGTTTATTTTGTCACTAATAGAATCGGGTATTCCACTAGGAAGTTTGGGCACAGTATCATTTGCTAATGTGGCTCATTCTGCTTTCTCCTCAGGGCCGGTTTTCACCTGTATATCCTTACCATACTTCGTATCGAATGCTGATTTCGTAGCTGCCGCGCAACCGCTTGTTTATGTGGGAGCTATAAATGTGTTAATTGTGTCTGCCGTAATGGTTACTGATAAACCGATGCGACCGGGTTCTACCACTCGGGGCGTGGGGTACTTCACCGTTTCAGGAGCTTGTACAGTCCTCTTTCTGGTATTGGTTAATACGATTCATAATACAAAATGGTTTGATATCAGTTTCACCAATCAATCCGAGATTCTTTCGTCAAATACACCCAGGATTGACGTCCACCAACTTGGGTATAAATTACTGAGTGAGTTTTTAGTTCCGTTCGAGCTTCTTTCAATACTCCTTCTAGTTGCTTTGGTGGGAGCAATTCATCCAGCGCGTGACGAAGACACAATTACAACTGACAAGAAGTCGTCTCTTTCGTCATCTCGAAATAATTCTCCATTTTCCTGATTAATGCCAACTTCCCCAAGTAGAAGTAGTAGAAAAAAAGAAGCTGTGAAAATTTTTACTTATAAAATTGTTTGGGGAGGATTTTAATAAATCATGTTTGAACACGGACTACTTTTAGGTGCTTACCTTTTCTGCGTCGGATTTCTCGGCTTAATTACGAGTAGAAATATGGTTAGGGCACTTATGAGTCTCGAGTCAATTTTCAATGCAGTTAATATAAATTTTATTACATTTTCAAATTTTTTTGGCAACAAGCAAGCGGGGGGGGAGATATTTCCCATATTTGTGATAGCCGTTGCGGCTGCCGAGGCCGCCACCGGGTTAGCCATTGCCCCTTCTCTCCAGCGAAATAGGAGATCTACTCGTATCGATCAGTTTAATTTGTTAAAATGGTGATTGATAAGTAGATGAAGTGATTTTGGAAATCTAATTGATTTTTCGTAGAGTACCCCTAACGATTTGTCTGTCAAATTGTTTTGACACTTTATAGAATATATCGTATTTTAAAAGTAGTCAACTTATTATTGAAGAGGAAGAAGGAAAAATAAAGGGGGGGGGTGGCAACTTTTCGGGAAAAAATAAGTATTCGCGTAAGGAACGAAGATAACAAAGTATTATTTCAACCTCTTCACTAATAAAAATTGGTATGCGAATTCATTAGGAGTAAGTAAATTCAATGGCACATTCAGTGAAAATCTATGACACGTGTATCGGTTGTACCCAGTGTGTAAGGGCATGTCCTACGGATGTGTTAGAAATGATACCTTGGGATGGGTGCAAGGCAAATCAGATAGCTTCCGCTCCTAGAACGGAAGATTGCGTGGGTTGTAAAAGATGTGAATCCGCTTGTCCGACAGATTTTTTGAGCGTACGTGTCTACCTAGGAGCTGAAACCACCCGCAGTATGGGTTTAGCCTACTAGTTAGTCAATGAAATGATAACAATTAATTATTAAGTTATTTTGACTCGTACTCGAAGCTTCGGGATTGCGAAGTCCGAGTATGAGTCGTTGTAATTGGCCCACGCAGTTTCCCTCGTATCAAAAATTATTTTTTATTCATGATGAGTAATGTACCTCGGCTAACAACGATCGTTCCCTTCCCAATTCTTGCCAGTTTATTGCTTCCAATTCTGCCTCGTGATGGAAACAGAATCATTCGATGGTATACCTCGGGCATTTGCATATTGGAATTCTCGCTGATTACCCATATTTTCCACTGCCACTTCCAATTCGACTCCCAATCCATCCAGTTACTAGAGACATCCAATTGGATAAACTCCATTCATTTCCATTGGATATTAGGTATTGACGGACTTTCCATGAGTCTCATTTTACTTACTGGTTCCATAACCACTTCGGCAACCTTAGCGGCTTGGCCGATCACTCGTAATACACGGCTATTTCATTTCTCGATGTTAGTTACGTATAGCGGTCAAATTGGGTTGTTCGTTTCTCGCGACATATTGCCTCTTTCCTTCATGTGGGAGCTGGAACTAATTCCAGTCTATTTACTTTTATGCCTATGGGGCGGAAAGAGACGTCCATATTCGGCCACGAAATTTGTTTCATACACAGCCGGCGGTTCCATCTTCCTGCTAGTAGCAGCCTTAACCACGAGTTTTTATGGAAATGGGGTACCTTCTTTCGATATTCAGGTTTTGATGAGTAAATCATACCCTATCTCGTTGGAAATTGCCATTTACTTAGGCTTCTTAATTGCCTATGCGGTAAAATTGCCGGTATTCCCCTTTCACACCTGGCTGCCAGACACTCATGGAGAGGCACATTATAGTACACGCATGTTACTAGCTGGGGTATTACCAAAAATGGGAGGATACGGGTTGATTCGGATTAATTTGGAGTTACTGATTCATGCACATTTTCTCTTCGGATCATGGCTGATATTGCTTGGAGCAATTCAGATTGTATATGCTTCTTTAGCTTCTATGAGTCAGCGTAATCTCAAGAGAAGGATAGCCTATTCGTCAATTTCTCATATGGGTTTTGTAGCCATCGGAATTGGTTCTTTGACAGACGCGGGTATTAACGGAGCCATATTGCAAATGATTTCTCACGGCTTAATTGGCGCGGCGTTATTTTTCCTTGCAGGTACTTGCTACGACAGGACACATACCCTCTCTCTCGACGAATTGGGGGGAATAGCAACTCCGATGCCTAAACTATTTACCATGTCTAGTGCATTCTCGTTGGCATCTCTTGCATTACCAGGAATGAGTGGTTTCGTATCGGAATTATTGGTATTTTTGGGAGTTGTTACCAACGAACAATACTCATTTTTATTTAAAGTGGAAATTACGGTGCTAGAGGCAACTGGTACGGTATTAGCTTCCATCTACTTATTATCCATGTTACGTCGAATGTTTCATGGTTACAGGTTGTCCAATGGATCAAATCCCTATTTAATTGATTTTGGTCCAAGGGAGATATTCATCTCGACTTGTCTCCTTTTACCAACACCAGGTATCGGTTCATATCCAAATCTAATTTTACCTCTACGGAATAGTGAAGTTTTATCAATATTGTTTTCATATTCGGATATTAAGTGAGGGGGGAATCCAACTCACATAAATTACAATATTATCAACAATTTGATACAAAATAAAGTATTTGGCTTTCGGTTCTTACCTGGTAGAAGAGATAGTCAAATCTAGTTACACCAACAATACTTATACATGATACGCCCGTCACTTTCCAACTGTTTATGATTGCAACCGCTAGTGCAAGTGAAAATACACCTGGATGGGGAAACAGAAACAGACAAACAAGTGGATGCAGCTATTTACTGCTCATCTACTAAATGTTTGTTTCCGTTCCCCCTTCTTGTAACTATCCCCCCCACCAATTTGTCTTCTGCTTACTCGACAAAACCGAAAACCCAGTGAACTAAATGTGTTTATCTTCGACTTATTAATTTTCAATTTTGTTGTTTCTATATTAGCCATCCGTAGTTATGTAATCCAATTCCCAACAAATTGACTCCCAAAAAACGAATCCGAACTGGGAAAAAACCTGTAGATGCTGCCGCAGCTGGCCCCTCCCCCGCCCACTTGTTAGTTATCCTGGCATGAAGGTAAGTTGCGTGTATTGACCGAGTTACTAGCGCCCAAGTTTCTTTGGGGTCCCAGCTCCGGTAAGATCCCCGAGCTTCATTAGCCCACGCCGCTCCGGAAAGTATACCAATGGTTGATAAAGAGAACCCCAAGCTTATGATTTGGTAAGCCCATCTATCTAATCGATTAATTAATTGACATTTCCTTGAATTTGGAGATGGTAGATGAAGAGAACTCCGTGCATCAGTTCTGCTACGAATCCTCGGTGAAGTACTACACTTGTTGCAGTTATGTCTTGAGTCGAAAACGGGGTAATTATTTACCTCACTGTAAGAAATACTCGATGGAGATATTGCCGACAAAGATCCGCACAACAGGGTTGCATAACTCGGCAGCGTCGTACTTACATGCGTCATCGACCGATGAGACTGCGAAGCGGGTACTAAAGGCGTGGATTGCTGCATCTCTCCAGGAAGACCTAAAGTTGCAAAGCCATGAGTCGGCATAGCACTCGGCGCTGTAACTGCACCCGACAACCCATTCCGATTTGTGACTTCCAAAATTACATATAATAAAGAGAAGCTCCATGAAGGAAACATTGATGACTCGTACAGATTGCTCAGCGGTAGATGCCTAATTTGGAACCAGCGAGTTACTAAAAATCCCGTCGTACAGAGAAAAGCAATTGTCATACTTCCCCTGCTCAGTTTACTTGACTTATCAAATTCATAAAATAAATTGGTCGGATTCGGCGACGTAGCAGAAAGAAGCATCAAAAACGAGATGTGGATAAAAGCGCGTTCCATGTAGGTATACGTCATAGTGAAGGAAGACCAGTAAATTATTCCAATTTGATTTGATCAGCTTCAAACCAATTACTATTTTTCCTTTTGTTTCTACAAACACGAAGAGGCATAAAATTACCGTTTTTACAATTTCCTTTTCTTCTAATTAGGTACCAATTTTCATTGATTTGAAAAGTATACTGAACCAGAGAAAATACGTATTTATATTCTAGAAAAATGAAAAATCTATCTATATTATAGATATCCATAAATTTATTTTTTTTTTCCCCGTTTATCCATTTAAGATATGGGTATGTCGGTTAGTAAATTTTTAAATGCCGCTACTCGGATTCGAACCGAGATGCTCTGGCACTGCTTCCTAAGAGCAGCGTGTCTACCTGTTTCACCATAGCGGCTTCTTGTAGGATATATATATATATGTAAATACGAAAGTATTCTATATCATTTTGGGATGACACGTCAACATATAGTTGTTGAAGATATGGTAGTATACTGACAAATCGTTGTCGAAGCGGCAAGCAGGATAGGTAAATGACTTATGAAGCTGAAGTGGCGTTGGTACTAGCATGTAACGTCATACATATATATATATATGTATATATACACATATGACGGAATATGGCGCAGTTTGGTAGCGCGCCATCTTGGGGTGATGGAGGTCACAGGTTCGAATCCTGCTATTCCGAATGTAGGTGAAGTAATTAACGTGAAAAAGTAATGACATAGGTTCGATGTTTCTCCAGGTAAGAAATTAACGAACTGAAATGCATTTAAGTTTAGGTGGAAAACCTTTTGCTATCCTGAGATCTATGAGGGAAACTCCAAAAGAAAAGAAGAAAAAAAAAAAGAGGTATCTTCGACTTATTTTTTCTTTTGGAGTGATTTGCTTCGTCCTGGCCCACGCTTCAAAACAAAAATCTAATCTTTTAGGTTTTTCTGTTGCCTCAATTTATCGCTGCCCCCATCTATCGACAGCTATCAACTAGTTAGTCATTAACTCCTGCAATAGCGAAACCATTTCGCGCCTTAACCCGTTCCCCATCGAGTTCGATATTCACTAATCAAGCTTACTTATGTGACAAACGTGATTGAATAAGTAATTATCGGCGAGTTCCGAAATGGTCAAACAAAATACCTCGAATTTTCGTTGAAGTATACTATATCACAAAACAAAGTCGGATTTTTTCTTTTCAGCCTCGATGTACCAGTATGTACTAGTACTGGTTGCTACCACATTTTCCTTTCCGTTTCGGAGTTCCCTATCCAATCATTCCTTATATCTATCTATAGATAGATAATACGTTAAAAAAAAAAAAAAGAGGTACTCTCAGCTTTCTAGGGATCTATGTTTTCTGCTACTTTTTCTGCCACGTAGTAAAAACTTCTTGAACGGCCGGTTAAAACGGATTGAGCTAAAGAAAAAGCCCTTGACGCCACTTCTATAGATCTAGTTTTCCATACGTGATTACGAATCTTTTTTTTCGACCCAGAAGTTCGTTTTTTAGGAACTGCCATATATTTTTCTGCAACTAACTTAGATTTATGTTGATACGTATCAATGGAATAGATATAATAAAAATAATTAAATAAAAATGAAAAACTAATGAAGTTCTATACTGTCATATCAATTTTCTAAGTATCTATTGACTCAATATGAAAAACTAGTTAAGGTTTGTTTAGGTCTTTACCACCGAAATGGATGGAATCAACAACAAATCGGGTCATATTCTCTCTATAGCCGAGAATTCGTCATGTTTTTTTCTTAGAATGAATCTTTTGTATCACCAGTTTTTTTCCGGAAGAACCATGTAAGATTCTGCCTCTGACAGCTGCATCATCCAACCAGGGATAGCCAAAATTGATGCTAGATCCGTGACGAATAAGTAAGACCCGACTTATCGATATTTTTGTATTGGGCGTCAACATGTGTTGAACTGGGGCGAAGTGCCGAGCATCGTGAAATCTTCCCTGTTCCACTCGGAGTTGTTTACCGCCGATGTCAATTATTGCATATTTATTCATCCTAATTTTCTCTTTTTATTTCTCCATCTTTTATTTCAATACCGAAAAGTAATGAGGGGGTGATTTGCAAACCTATTCAGATTCGAATTATCTGACTTGAATAAGTATCTCGGGTGTCTTCAAATATTGTCAAGTTTTTTACACGTCGCTATGACATGAAACTAAAAAAGTGTACAGATAAAGTTTTTTATCTAGTTAAACGTTAATTATATCATTTGCATATATTCTATTTCATATTGTTCCCATATTTTTATTTTTGACTCCTAATCAGAAGAAGTTAAAAACGATAACACATTTAATTTGGATTTGATACGCCCGTGGAACTCTCAACCAAATACGCTTTTCTCATCCCCCTGTGTCCATTGGTGGCTTCCCGTTCGACTGGATCCCTATCGTTTTTTTTCCCAAAAGCTACAAGAAGCTTACGTTGCCTGTGCGCTACGTCCAATACCTTTTCGTTAATCACCTCCACGTTTGTTTCCTTCGCCCTATTTCGGCAACAAGCTGCAACTCACTCCATCCAGCAGTATTTGTGGGCTCGGATTCCAAAAAGTGATTTTTGTCTCAAAATAGGTTTTTTGATTGATCCGCTTACTCTTGCTATGTCAATATCAGTTACTACTGCGGGTATTTCAGCGATGGTTTACAGCGATAGTTACATGTGTCACGATTAGGGATACGCGAGGTTTTATGCTTATCTAAGTTTGTTTACCGCATCAATGTTGGGGTTAGTTTCTAGTCCCAACCTGATACAGATTTACGTATTTTGGGAATTAGTTGGAATGTGCTCTTATTTGTTAATAGGTTTTTGGTTTGCAAGATCGAGTGCCGCAAATGCTTGTCAAAAAGCTTTTGTGACTAATCGAATAGGGGATTTTGGGTTGCTGTTGGGTATATTAGGTGTCTATTGGATAACTGGTAGCTTCGAGATCTTTGAATTGTGTGACTGATTTATTGAATTGAATAACAACGGCGTCATCAATCCGATCTTTGCCAATACAATTGCCCTTCTACTTTTCTTAGGTCCGGTTGCCAAGTCGGCCCAATTTCCGCTTCACGTATGGTTGCCAGACGCTACGGAGGGACCTACTCCCATATCAGCTCCTATTCACGCAGCTACTATGGTGGCTGCCGGTATTTACTTCATAGCTCGAATTTTCAACCTCATTTCGATATTGCCTCCAACCATGTATGCTACTTCTTGGGTGGGTGGGGTAACAACCTTGTCAGGTGCCACGTTGGCTCTTGCCCAGAGAGATCTAAAAAGGGGTTTGGCCTATTCCACTATGTCTCAGTTAGGATATATGGTATCAGCTTCGGGTATCGGTGCTTCTCGATCTGCTTTGTTTCATCTCATTACGCATGCTTACTCAAAAGCTTTGTCATTCTTGGGCTCTGGTTCAGCTATTCATTCCATGGAAAAAGTAGTCGGATACTCTCCTACTAAAAGTCAAAACATGTTTTTCATGGGTGGCTTACGAAAACACATGCCAATTACTGGAACTACCTCTCCTTCGGGCACTCTCTCTTCGTGTGGCATACCCCCATTATCTTGTTTTTGGTCCAAGGATCAAATTATTACGGAAAGTTGGCTGTGCTCCCCTTATCTCGGATTAATAGCTTCCACTACAGCAGGACTTACCGCGTTTTACATGTCCCGTATCTATCTCCTCACTTTTGAGGGGAATTTCCGTGCTAGCCCAGTAAATGACATTGGTTTCGATACCTCTTTCCCACCCGAAAATATCATTGCTTCACGGGGTGGGGCTCAACCGGAATCACCTGCCAGACGCACCGATAGTGATGTTACACCTGTAGCAGATATCAAACGAGACGAGGTTACAGAAACAAGAAGCCTCACACATTTTAATGAAGGAGATCCAGTTTTTGGAGAAGCAACTCAAACTCATCCCGAGCTAAATTTGCTACATCCCCGAGAGTCAAATTTTTGTATGGTATTGCCTATGATTATTCTGGCAATACCCACAGTATTTGCCGGATTAGCAGGAGTTAACCCAACTCAAAAGGGAACTGGCTTCGACTTCTTGTTTGACTGGCTCATCTATCTCCCCTCCCCTCCCGAAGCTAATAAACATCTCGGAAATTTGACAGAGATATTAATGAGCTCAATCCCTTCCCTTAGTTTATCTCTTACTGGATTATTAATTTCCTTTAAAGTTTATGGACGAACTACTAAAATTGGTGATACAAAAGTTTTTGAAAAATTAAAAAATAAAAATTTACTAAATTTGGTAGTTTTTGTCAGAGACTGGTCCATAAATCGAGGTTATATCGATTATTACTACAACATCTACATCACACAAAGCATAATCTCAATAAGCAAACTAGTTTCGTATTTTGATCGATGGGTAATTGATGGGTTTATCAGTGGAGCTGGTGCGTCAACTCTTTTTGGCGGGGAGATTATACGATACGAAAAAAACGGTAGAATATCTCATTATCTACTTGGATTAGTAATTGGAATTATTTTACCGATCTTAGTCGTTGATTTACCAATTCCGCCCTTGCCGTAAACTGCTACTTTCGTTTCACGAAGCTCCAATTCGTGTTCATTTCTCCCGACTATTGCTCATCTTCCCCATCTCCATCTCTCTCCCTTTTGCTACTTCTATTCCCCAAATATATTACTTCCTTCTATAAGGTAGGAGAATACTGCGGCTATTCTACTATGCTTCTTGGAGGGGGGGGAATAGAAAGTACTAATCGGGGATTGATCGATACAGATCGTGGGGGGCTTGTGGGGTTGATCCCGACCTCGATCAATAGCCCCCCCCCCCCTCTCCCATACTCTGGGGACCCTTCCATTCAAATGGGATTGCCATCGCCGCCGCCTCCTCCTATAATGGGAGTTAGAGTGTACGCTAAGTTTACTTCACGAAATGTCGGAGAAAGCTTAACGTCTTACAGATTCAGAGGCGGTTCAAAAAACGAAGGTCTTTGAGTGTGTATGAGACTGAATCCCCTACCACTTTCCTCGGTAGCTCAGCGGTAGAGCGGTCGGCTGTTAACCGATTGGTCGTAGGTTCGAATCCTACCCGGGGAGATTCGTTCGAATCTACGTCAATAATTCCTAGTAGTTGGATAGTTGTGTTTCCCACATACGCCAAATCAAATTGCATTGGACCATGACCCACCAATCAGTGAATGATTCACTATCGTGCCTATTTCCAGCTCCAACAATTGAAGGAAGAAAGATTTGTGCGTTCTTACCCCCCCCCTTGAATACCCCCAAGGCAAGTACCCTGCCTATTCACTATTCAGAGGTCGTTTTTGTTTGGGGAGCCCCTCGGTGTATTGAACGATTGGAATGAGCGAATCAATCAGTCATCTGGGGGGGGAGTAAATCCACAATGTTCTGAAATGAAGGATCTATTCCAGACGTGATGTTAAAAAGCTGTTTTGCAAAATCCCTACGGAATAAGCTATTGCCCCTTCTCAATCTTCTTTCTAAGCAGAAGGAATCCTAAAAGACTCATATGGGAAATGGTCTTCAGTTCCTTAACTTAAGTATCTAAGATGCTACATAAAAAATTATTTATATCAGTAAAAGAAAAATATAGATCTTCCTTTTACTGATTTGGCTTCTAATTATATTGCCAGAGATCTATACAGAATGAGGGGTATCTAAGATTTGTTCTATGAACTTTCATGAAAAAAAGGTTTCGTCGTTCGATCCAGTGACGCCCCACCAAACCGGAACGGATTGAATAGATATTAATAAATTTCAAGCAACATATTATAGATAAGAAAATCCTGAAATGGGCAACGGTTTCGCCTCATCCATTTGTTTCTATGAACCAGAAGCCTAAACCGAATAAATCGCTCTGGGAAATCTTCTGCTACCACGTAGGAATCAAAGCGAGCGGGACTAAATGTCTGCGGATATTGCAGATGTATATCCATAGAGGAAGTTTCTTTGACGTATTCAGAATCTCGCTCCTCCTCATCCAAAGGGAGATTATTCCGCCGCTTAATAGGTGAGTCAGGTTTCAATTTCGGATTATCTTCACGATAGAGAAAGAAATTTTTAATTTTTTTATTTGACATTTTATTAAGGTGCTGCCTTCTCATACCGTAAATGGTGTAAAGCCTCCGCGCCAGTTCTTTCGTCGGCAGTAAGCTGCGACGCGAGGAAGGAATGTTAGGATCTGGCTGGAACAGAAGCATGGGGTCCCAGATGAAGCGCCCCCCGGAGAGTCGAGTCGTTTCATCGAATCGATTACAGTGTGTTTCATATTCATTAGATGAGTCGCCGGATATTCCCAATTCGAGAAATTGCTCGCGTAACAACATATTATCCAACCGGTTTTCCAATCTTTTAATAGATTTATCTATCACATTAGTCGCAGATTTTTCAAAACTGAATAGATATCCGCTTTTCTCACACCATTTACTTTTGTCACCCTTAATCTTATTGAATTCAAAATCTTGTTGGGGTATATAATTCCGATTTTGGTAGAGGAGAATTAAATTATACAAATGATTGGGTTCAGATAATACCCTTATCAATTCATAAGCCCCGCTTCGCAGGAAACGGAGACGCCAAGCCTTATGGGACCAAGTGATCTCACGCGACACTTCCGTCGGACTTGAGTTTATTAGTTCGGGTGACTGTTGCAGTTCGAAGTCGGTTAGACTGCTAAATCCCCCCTTTCTCATAAATTTAGAAGAACGACTTGTAGAGGTTACACCTGAACAATACTTGGGTTTATCGATAGGAACGGAAAAGGAAAGACTATTACTGTGTCGACTTCCGTCTCTACAAATTTCTGAACGTGAGAAATTAGTCGAGAGGTTTTCTAGTACACCACAGGCTAGGTTCAAGTCATTCTCTACGAGTTTGTCGATAACAATGAAATTTTCTTTCTTTCTAATATTCATTTGGAGCGAATCGCGAGCTACTAATCCAGCTAGTACCCCTAGGATATGCGAAAATAGAGTGAATTCATTAAATGTTGACTTGGTTATTGAAGGTTCCACATACCAGTTAGACAAATAATAAAATCGCATTTTCAACGCGTTACGACCAATATATGTATTTGTGAGATAAGTATCTATCAAACTATTCTTTGAAGTAGCTTCCGCTATCTCGTAGGAAAAGATTTCCCATTCAGAACCGGATTCTATCCCGTTGCCCATATCACTAGCAGTCGAATGTTGTCTATGCAAAGCTAATTCAATTGCGTCGCTACGTATAATCTCACTTCTTTTGGAAGTACCTATTAATAACGCCTCATTGGCAAGAAGGAATAAATCTCGTTTACTATAACCCGTAGTTCCAGACCCAGTACCCTCAATAAGAGGAAGAGGCGGATTAGCCTCCATTTTGCAACCTTTGATACGTAATAGAATTGATAATTCTTTATGACGTTGATACCCGTTGGATTTTCGAAAATTTATTAATTAGTTTAACCGGTTCGGAGCTATTGGAGCTGGATCTATCCTCGCAGGTACGTGAGTCGTAGCGATAACAACATTCCTGCGGATGTTGGAATTGCTGCGCCTGTCACCAATACTTTTCAACATTTGGCAAAGTAAGAATTTGGGATCAGCTTCTAGCTTATGATACGAACGATGAATATTCAATTCATGAATATCTTGAATCCATAGTGTACAAGGAGACATCTCTTCTGCCATTTCAAAAACGAAATTTAATCGGTGTACGCTTTCTTTCGAGATGAAATTTCCACGTACATTATTAAAGAAGGATCGGTTGTATATCAGCTTTTTCAGTGGTAGTTTCACCACTGGAAAGTAGGAATCGAATGCTACATCTCTAATAATGGAAGATCGGCCAGTTTCTATGGGTCCTACTAGCAAAATTCCTTTAGATGGTAATAATCCCGATTGGAGTGAGATAGGTATGTCATGACATGGCATATTTAGTAGACTGCCTCTTCGTCTCGTTGTTACTGAAAATAGAATATTTCTCTCGGGGGCGGAAAAAGCCCACTTCTCCGCAGGATCCAACTTATGGATCTTGTGACTCAATAGATCATTTTGCCAGAATTGAAGTAAGTATGCCAAAACATTAGATCTTTCTTGTGGATAAGGTTCACGAGAAATCTCGTTGCTCAATAAATCATAATTGGAATTCAATTTCGACACATACCTATAAAGAATTTTATTCGTTACTAGATGTTGAGTTAGTAGTTCTTTCTTACTATCTAGGATATCGGAGCTTTCTTTATGAAACATCCATGAATCGAGTTCATTTTTCACAAAGAAGAAAAAGATTATATTATTTACATAATTCAAGAATCTATTCAAAGAATAGATTAGTAGATCTCTCGTTGACATTTAGCTTGTCGAAGGGGAATACATTACCTCTTTCAAATAGGATCCACGTGTTGGGTCTGTTAAATATTCAATAGTATTGAAACGTTTCCATGAATGAAAGGAATTGAAACCCGAAACGGCAGACAAAGGGTGTTTGAATAATGCAAGAACAATTACTACTGAAAGAATAAAATAATAGAAGATAGACCTATTGGAAAATTGAGATACTGACCATCCTCCCGAATGTAAAATCTCCGCTTCATCAGGAATTTCTTCGAAAATGAGAAGACCTATCTCGGATACTATAGTATTGATAGAATCGTTGTCGAATCTCAATCCTAGGCTTTGCAGTCTTTGGAATAAATAGGCTTTCGCGCCATCTACTACATCCCCAGCAATTCTTCTATAAATTTCAGGGAAATTATGAGTTGAGTCATAACTTAATTTAAGTACTATTTCTGGATATGTTTCTCTAATCAGATCATAGAAGTATCTCCACCAGGTGGGGGTAAAAAACCAAGGTATATAATCTCTAAATAAGCTCCATTTTTCACCGATATTGCCTTTCCAAAAGATCCAGGAGATCTTATATCTGTTCAAATCTTTTAATAATTCATTGAAATTGATAAAGTGGGATGGACGAATAGCCTCTTTCCGGATAGATTGATCCGCGAAGTCCGTATCTTCGTGCGCAACCTCCTTTCCAATCGATTCTGCTAGAGATCTCGATGTTACATCGTTGCATAATGGGAATCTTAGCGACCAATAAGATGTTTCCATTTCTTCCGGTTCCCAGAAATACCTAATAGACAAATTCTTCCGATAGACCCGATCCAATACCAGATTCTTGGGACGAGGTTGGGGTCGCCGATCCGACGATGAATCGGAGTTTATCGACGTCTTCTCCAAATAAACTCCATCGCTACTGCACAAATATAGAAATGACTCTGTCGTTTCACGAGGAGATGAATTCAAACTCGCCAGTAACCTCTTCAGATCCGAAATAGAATTGGAAAGTCCATCTGAATGAGTTACTAATGTTGTGGATTCATGCAGATTAGATAAAATAAATTGAATTGGCGTGAGTACGTGGCCAGCAACCTCCCCTGCTGCTTGTTTCGAAAAATTGGATGACAACGAATCCGACAGTTGGGGATGAATAGATGAGATGATATTAGATGAGATGGTTTCATCTTCGGAGCCCGTATAGAAGTTTTCTAAGACGTTGAGATAACTACTGTTGCATTTCCCAATAAAGAAATCCCTTTTGATTCTCGGAATAAAGTTGCTTCCAGCACAGTTCCGTATAGGTGAGTCGCCTAGGAAGTTTAGTTTATTAACCTGATCGGAAATGTATCTCGAAATATTCCCACCAATATCTCTAGTTGAACCTTCCCCACGGTTTAAATCATGCAGAAACAGATTCCGAAATTGCCTCCCCGTAATGGAAAGAGCATCGTTTGAAAATCCTGCTCGGATGGGTTCGATGCGGGGCAACCCGAGAGAAGTAGGATTCACTGCAGGTTCCAGCTCGGTCGAAGAGCCTACCGATTTATCACTCATTAACAGTTTGGATTCAATGAATAAACTCTTTTTTCTCTCAAGGATTGTTTTGAGGAAAAGTATCTGTTCGTCAATGTAACCATCGAATAAACTTGATAAAAGATCAAGCTTCGTGAGATCTATCTTGTTCAATTTCTCGAGATCTATATCGTTCAATTTTTCGATGCAATAATCAATGGTATATATCGAAGCTTTCTGGCGAGTAACTTCAGCAACAATCATTTCGTAAAGAAAAAAAACATTGAGAAATCGATGAAAATATTTTTTGTTCTGCCGATTGCTACTACCGAGACTGACACCAATATTACTTGGTAATTCGTTTCTTATTATTGATACATGGCAAATTGATTCCTCCAAGTCATACTTTGAGACTTCCCTGACAGGGAAAGAAGACGAATCCCCGGTCGTATCGAACCATCTATGCACATTTGACTGAACATTTCTATACTCATCAATTTGAAAGGTAATATATTCGTTCAATAGACGCTCTACGTTATCTTTCCATTTCAATACTATTTATTCAGTTGCAATTCTTGTTACACCGGTGTACTCCCCGCTCCCCGTCCAGCCATCCAACCGATATTTGATTTGGAAGAAATATTCAGTGGATAATGCGCAGAAATAGTCATAGAAGAGAAATACGTGTGTCGAGTAGAGAGGTATGATTCTATTTCGTCCATACAATCTAACTAAAGAATATATTGAATGTATGTTACCCTTTTCTTTCAATTAGTTTAAAAAAGTAGTATTTTCACTTCGATTACTTCTTTTTCTAGGTATACCTAAAGATATTTGAAAATAGTTTGGGAGAATCTCATTGGGGTTGAGGTGTCTGCTACTTGCTAGCCCAAGTTTTTCGCCAGATATTCGAGTAAGCGGCATGTCACCCTTCGTTTTCAATGAAAATTCCTTCCCAGATTTGACGCTATTACTGACGTCAATAACTACTGCCCCATCAAAAATCAGATTTGATTTCTCAATTATCGAGAGAAATTCGGTGAGTCGATTTATTAATCCACTTTTCATTTGGAAATAAGTGTGTAGAATGGAAAATTCTTCCCCATTTTCGCCACAATCTAATCCGGATATACAGCCACGAAACGACGTCGTCTTTTCACAAGACGTAAATGAAGACAAGTTGGAAAAGGCTTCTCGCTCGAAATAAAATACCGATCCATCCCCCCGGTGATCTGCTGAATTTCCGGATTCAAGTAACGCCTTGTCACAGGAGTTTAATACCACGGGACTTGGACTTAATGAGTCGTTTCTTAATTCTGTTGCTTGTAACCGACCCAGATCTCGCTTGTTATGCTTTTCCCAAAAGAATAACGAATCGAAATCAATTTGGTTGCTTCTAGAAACTACCAGATAGTTATAGAATTTGAAAAACCTACTTGAATTTTGTAAAAACCTATCCCTATAAAATACTTGAATCCTTTCAGTCTCATCCTTGGATGTATCTCTGCCAAGGAGTAAATCCCTCACTACGCATGCCTTCCATCTACCGGAAACCAGAGGAATCATCGCATCATAACGAACTTGCTTCTCTTCCTTCGCTGAACCTGCAGAAATATCTTCGTTCAAACCTAAGTAGTGGGAAACAGGTATTCCCCTCTTTTCACTCTTTCCAACAGATAAAGATCTTTCGAATCGGGGGAAGCAGTCGCAGGGGAAGTCACCGGAATTTTCTGCTTGTTTTTTTCCCACTCCGTCACCCCCATTAACGACTCCCGCTAATACAAAACTTCCCTTGATCGACCTCTTGTCACTCAAGCAATGCATAGAAATTGGTATTGTTAGCAACATCAGCATCTCCAGGGTGATGCCACTATCTCTTTTTAGTGAATCACGCAGATTGCGTAGAAATAGTGAACTCAGAAATCATAAGTCAGATAATCTGATAAAAGGTTTATAATTGGAAGATGGACTAATTAAAAACTCTCTGAGATGTTGGTTTTTCAATGATTCGAAGAAGTGGTCTAATAGACTGACTTCCACTAATTCTGAAATTTTAGATGAAAAATCTGGAATTCCTACTCTTTCTTTTGCCACCTCTTTCACCTTATTTTCTTTTTTCATATTAATTCTATGCGGTAGATACTATCTATTTCCCACATTTATTATACCAATAATTTTGCAAATTTCAAGATGGGATGGAATAAATAGTTCAAACGAGTCTAGTGATTTCTGTGAATAGTCGTATCCAAAACTGGAATTAGATCGGGAATTCTAAATTGTTATTATCGAGGATACCCACACATATCCCACCCGCCTTAACAATTACTCCCCGTTCCAAACGGAGCGATAGGATCGAATTACCCAATTGGATGGGCGAACGACGGGGATTGAACCCGCGCGTGATGGATCCACAATCCATTGCCTTGATCCACTTGGCTACGTCCGCCCCCTCCGTCGATTTAGTTGGCCCCCCCCCCGGACCGGACGTGAACGAGATCTATCCGTTAAGCAAGCTAGATAGGTTCTTTGGTTGATACATATACATATTAACTGTATGTATATAACAAAACAATAGAAAATCTTTGAAATGGGGAATGCGCTATCAATTTCTTTTATCCAAAAGATTGGGGTGGGAGATTAGAAGCATTCTGCAAATCGGAGTGGGAAATTTTGTAATCTATTAAATTGCAGAAGGATATTCCAAATAGTTTTCAGAATTCAAGGTTGGAAACTGATAATCGTGAAATTGTGACAAGCTGTTATCATCCTTTCCATTCGTTCTACCGCACGAACCTTCACCTCATTGGACACCAAACCTCCTCCTCCGAAGTTAGGAGATTTGGTATCCAGTTGTGCTGCATAACCAGACGAATATTATCCGTTTATAGAAGGAGCTTCAACAGAAGCCAAGTCTAGGGGGAAGTTATGAGCGTTACGTTCATGCATGACTTCCATACCTAGGTTAGCACGGTTTATGATATCAGCCCAGGTGTTTATAACACGACCTTGGCTGTCAACCACGGATTGGTTGAAGTTAAAACCATTCAAGTTGAATGCCATAGTGCTAATGCCTAAAGCGGTAAACCAGATACCTACTACGGGCCAAGCAGCTAGAAAGAAGTGTAGAGAACGAGAATTGTTGAAGCTAGCATATTGGAAGATCAAACGACCAAAATAGCCGTGAGCAGCTACAATGTTGTAGGTTTCTTCTTCTTGACCGAACTTATAACCTGCATTAGCAGACTCATTCTCAGTTGTTTCTCTGATCAAACTAGAAGTTACCAAAGAACCATGCATAGCACTGAATAGAGAGCCGCCGAATACGCCAGCTACACCCAACATGTGGAAGGGATGCATAAGGATATTGTGCTCAGCCTGGAAGACGATCATGAAGTTGAAAGTACCAGAAATGCCTAGAGGCATACCGTCAGAGAAACTTCCTTGACCAATTGGGTAGATCAGGAAGACGGCGGCAGCAGCTGCGACAGGAGCCGAGTACGCAACAGCGATCCAAGGACGCATACCTAAACGGAAGCTTAGTTCCCACTCGCGACCCATGTAGCAAGCTACACCAAGTAGGAAATGAAGAACGATAAGTTCGTAAGGACCACCATTGTAAAGCCATTCATCGACGGAAGCTGCTTCCCAGATTGGGTAGAAATGTAACCCAATAGCTGCAGAAGTAGGGATGATAGCACCAGAGATAATGTTGTTACCGTATAGCAAAGAACCAGAAACGGGTTCGCGAATACCATCAATATCTACAGGAGGAGCTGCGACGAAAGCAATGATGAATACAGAGGTTGCGGTTAGTAAGGTGGGAATCATTAAGACACCGAACCATCCGATGTAAAGACGGTTTTCGGTGCTGGTGATCCAGTCGCAGAAGCGACCCCATAGGCTTGCGCTTTCGCGTCGTTCTAAAGTTGCGGTCATGGTAATTTTCGGTTTTCGAGAAATAATTGGTGAGTCCCCAGGCTAGTAAGCTTGTTAATTGATAATATATCACAAAAATCTATCTGTGTCAACCGAAATTAATTGAGTCTCCAGAATTCTAGGATAGGATATGGGGGCTTCTTCTCGATATCTCAAACAATTTTTACCCGTTGTTTTACAACAAGGCTTTCCTTTTTCAAAAAAAAAAAGGAAATTTTCACTCTATGCGGTGCGCGCCCCAATCAGTTTCAGTCTATGAAAAACTGGTCATGCGTCAAGCCTTTTTGCGAGGCACTCCGCAACTCTGCGTTGGCCCCCCTCCCCCCCCCCCCCCGCTACCCTATTAGGTTGGGGGGGGGGGGGGTATAATAGTTAGCGACCTAAAGAAGTAGTTGCCAACTCCCACCTGTGGCTTAGACACCCGTTATTCGTCGTTCAATCCTCACTCAACCATTTCCTCATAGTGTGTCTCAATTCCCCGATAGTTTGTGCCCCGGTTCCAATCCACAATCTTTCCGTTGTGGATTGGGACGAATCCGAAACTAACGGAAATGAGCAAAAGCTTTGTTAGCTTCTGCAACTTTATGTGTCTCCTCTTTCTTCCGTATGGCACTACCGGAATTCCTGGCGGCATCCATCGATTCATCACTCGATCTTAAAGCCATACTTCGACCTGAGCGTTTTCGACACGCGATTAATGACCACCGGATAGCCGAAGCTTTTCCCTCTGCCGGTACTACTTCAACGGGAACTCGATAAGTTGATCCACCTACACGTTTGGTTTCTGTCACTACATCGGGAGTTACCCCGCGCACCGCCTGTCGCAGAACAGACAGTGGGTTCCTATTTGTCTTTTACCTAATCCGCTTCATAGCCTGATAAAAAATCTGATAAGCCAGTGATTTCTTGCCATTTTTCAGGATACGATCAACTAGCATATTTACTAATCGATTACGATAAATTGGATCTGATTCGATATTTTTCTTTCTGTTCACTACACTGCTCCGATGTAACACAAGTTTACAAATATAAATATGTCAGATTTCAATCAATTCTTTATATTTCAATGGTATCTTAAGCTACTATTTTGGCTTCTTCACTCCATATTGTAGGGTGGATCCACCGGTTAGTCGAGGATCTCCCTCCAAACTGCACGTGCGACTTTCATCGAATACAGCTTTCCACATGATTGAATATAAAGTATTCAAATGATTTTGAACCATTTCTTTTTTAAGATGCAAATCATATTTACTCACCGCACATTGAGTATCCGTTTTCTCCTTTCTCCTATTCCACGGATAGAAGAAGTCGAGGTTTAGATATAAAAGAAAAAAATCTTGCAATTCAGTTATCTTACTAGGAATGTCCGTAGGTTTATCAATCCAATAAGTAGATGTGCATAAAGCCTTCACCGAATCTCCGTAGTCGTAATCTAAACCTATTCCAAGAGGAAAAGACGTCCTAAGATTTTCTAGGTGGGAGTCCGGGTAAAACTCAACTTACTGAAATAGAACACCTTAGACACCAAGTTGTTTCATACAAATAGATAGATAATAATTAATCTCCATCAATCTATGTAGTAGCAGGCTTCAGTCCCCTGGCAATGCTGGGTCGGCTACACATTTAACATATCAGAACAACTGATACGGAGTCATTGCAATGACACAAGTCGTGACAATGTTCTGCAACGCACTAGAACGCCCCTTTTTACGATCCCTCACCCCTACAGCATCTAAGGTTCCTCTAACAATGTGATACCTAACACCGGGTAAGTCTTTGACCCTTCCGCCTCTCACGGGGACCACCGAATGTTCCTGCAAATTATGGCCAATACCTGGTATGTAAGCCGTTACCTCAAACTTGGAGGTTAATCGAACTCTCGCGACTTTACGTAGGGCAGAGTTGGGTTTTTTTGG